ACACCTAAAACAAACTAATCGAAACTAATAGCGACATCAACGACAAAAAAAAATCTTCTTTTTGTCTTTAAAAAAAATAGAATTATATGGCGCATCAGCTTCTTTTAAAAAACTTTCTTAAAGAGGACTATCTTTCACATATTTCAAAACTACACCTAAAACAAACTAATCGAAACTAATAGCGACATCAACGACAAAAAAAAAAATCTTCTTTTTGTCTTTAAAAAAAATAGAATTATATGGCGCATCAGCTTCTTTTAAAAAACTTTCTTAAAGGCACCATTTCCCCAAATAGGTAAATAATATTACCACAGATCCCTTAGCTTACTTATTACTTGGATATCTAGTATTATAATAAATATTTATATAATAAATTAATATCTAGTATTATAATAAATATTTATATAATAAATTAATATCTAGTATTATAATAAATATTTATATAATAAATTAATATCTAGTATTGTAGTGAATATGTATATAATAATTATATAATTAGAGTCGTGCTAAATTAGCTCCTTTATTTTTGCAAAATAAAATTCCTTAAGAAATTACAACTCCGATAAAAGATTAAGGTAAGTAGTAGACAATAAAGTATACAATAAACCATATAAAGTCTACGAAATGTCAATAAAAACAACTAAAGTAAACTAATCGGTATTGGTCTAAATACACTTCTAATCTTTTTCCTCCTTTTTTAACAAATAAAAGAAAATAACAATATACTAGGAAAATTAACCCGAATACCACGTGAGATCCATGAAAAGTTACAAGCACAAGACACCTTCCGTATCAAGACCTTTTTCACACTGAGGGAGGACATCTCCCAAACTCTTTATACTGTAGGTATAGGAAGCCTGCTCCTTTTAGTATCGTAAGTATTAATCATAGGGCTGCTTTTTTTTTGTGGTCCGTCTTAAATTTAAATCCCCCCAAAAACTTATATTCGTGTTCTTCAACGCAATGTTCAAATTTACTAACGCAAAAAGAAGACAATAATAAAACATAGATGCCCAGTAGTGGTATACCGAGTGGGTCTGATAAGGCTTCATCCCCTAAATCATCTTTACAATAAAAAATAGGCACCATTAAACTTAGGAATAAGCCAAACTCCCCCGCAACAAAAAGCTTGTATCAGGTTTTAGTCATAACTTCTTTATAAAAACATCAAACCTTAGATTCTCTTGATACAAATGTGGTCAAAACCAAACAACCTCTAACGAAGGACACTAGTATAAATCACATATTAATGTGTCTAAAAAAAAAACTATATGCAATCACACCGCCTACATACATAGAGCAAAATATAGGAAACACAGTAAACATAGTGAAAAAGCTAAATAATTTAGTTCTATAGCACCACAAGCTAAAAGTTTAGTTATAACCTACTCCTTCCTCTTTTAAAGGAACACAAATATGTATTTTATGATCATGAATCATACAGTTTACTTAACTTATCCTTTAAACACATATTAGGTAACATTAACCACAATAGGCATATAAGAGTGTCCTGCCCCACAAAACTCCCTACAATACCCTACGTGCCGACCACCAACATTAGCGGATAAAAAAACTTTTTTTATTCGACCTGGCACTGCATCTACCTTTAGGTTTGCAGCAGGTAGCGCAAAAGAATGTAGCACATCTGCTGAAGTTATATTAAGCCCATATACTCCTCCCAACTTAAGGTTTAATCCTTTATCAGCACAGTCTACTACTGAAGAAATATAAGAGTCTACTCTTTCTTTTTTTTTATACGACGCATCATATACTCAGTACCATTGTCGGCCTATAATATCTATTCTATTCGTTAACCCTTTAAATCTGCCAGGTTTATACTGTCATGGTGTGTGGGAACGAATTGTCATTAGGTTTAAACCTATTAATAGTGTAATCAGTACTCTTGATGCACCTATTAAAGCAGATTCCACCCTATCAAACCTCTTACGGCTAAATACCGAAGTAACTACCTTTGGGCTATAGTAGTTTTTAGTGATAATAGCCCCTATTGTTCACACAGATATGAAAACTCTTAAACATCTGCTATAGATTATTAATCTATCTAAAATAGTATGTGAGCAAAAGCTATACAATTTACCAGTCATATATTTTTTAGTTTTAGGTTCCCCTGAAACTACCATGTTACGACTTTCTTCAATTTATATCGAAGGTGACGGGCGATGTGTACACTAGTCAAATCCCATCCTTTATTTCAAACTAACATACTTATTAGTATTACTTTTAAGTCCTAAATAAAAATTAACCTACATAATTTCCTATATAAAAGTAGTGAATAATTACCTTACTATTAGTAGCATATTGACCTGGCTTAAAATATTTTATATACGTCCAAGTCTGTTAACTAAGACTTATAACCGGATATACACTAACTAAACTAAGTAAGGAAAGTTATTAAGCGGATCATCCAATTATATTACACACTCCCCTAAACGAATATAACTAACTGCCAATTCCTTTCAGTTAAAACTGTGGCCAAAAAAAATAAATCTACTAATAAAGGGGTCTCTAATCCCTGTTTTTACTTATATTTTTCGTTAAATATAACCTTTGTTTACAACATTATTTTATTATATTTTAATATAAAATAAATATTATGATTATTTTACTCTTTTTACCTAGCAGGAGTTTGAGGTAAATCAGTTTAACCGCGGATGCTGGCACTGAGCTTTTTCCTCCTAATTCTATAAAACCAGATCTATGTAATTTATTGTGTAATTGTCACAGTATTCTTCTCTAGAAACAACAACAAAACTAAACTGCTGTTAAACTATAGGATCTATGAGAATGTTTAATAGTTATACTACCTTTAACCAGAATAAAATTTATACAATATAAACCTTTTTTGATCCTTTCGTACTAAAAAAAGACATCTTTAGATAGGAACCAACCTGATTTACATCGGTCTTAACTCAACTCATGAAAGAATTTAAAGGTCGAACAGACCTGTTTAATTAGCATCTACGCCAATTAACTCTCTCTTAAGTCAACATCGAGGTAGCAATTAAATAAATCGATAGGATCTCTACTTATTTCTTACTCTGTTATCCCTAGGGTAGCTATCTTCGTTTTCTTATTTAAAGGATCTTAACGATTAATGAAAAATAAAATTTTGCCCCAAAAAAATAAAAATTTTTATAAACCTCCTAGGGTCTTCCCGTCTTAAATTTTTTTGTTTGGTTCTGTACAAACAAACTAATTTCAACTAAAAATGTAATCTAATCTTATGCCCTGGTTAAACCTTTCAAACAATCTCCCAATTAAAGAGCTAGTAATTATGCTACCTTAGCACACTCAGGCTAATGCGGCTATTTATAGTACAACACTGAGCAGGTTTGACCTCTTATACACAAAAGAGGAAATGTTTTTGATAAACAGTCCGAGCATTATCAAGAAAAAATACATATATTAATATTACTTATTTAAACATTCTAAGAAGCTATTATAATCATTAAAATAAGATGTTTTAAAGAAATCAATGTATAATAAAATTGTAAGTTTTAACACAAACCATACTAAAAGGCACCTTTCACCTAATAATATCAAAAATAAATTAACAGATCTTCCCTTATAGTATTAATATTAACAATAATGTCTTTAATCTAAACTAGTGTACTTCTTCTACTTTCAAAATTTTTTAATAAAAAATAAATATCTTTTTTTTATAATACAAGCATTTCCAGCCTGACAGAAGTCACGGTCATTTCGAACTACTGGGTCAACTTCAAGGACGCTTAAGTTGTAAAAGGGGTTCACTGGTAGACCGGTTTCGTGCTGTATGGCAACCCCTTTTACAACTTAAGCGTCCTTGAAGTTGACCCAGTAGTTCGAAATGACCGTGACTTCTGTCAGGCTGGAAATGCTTGTATTATAAAATATACTTCGATACCGGTCAGATGAAACACTTATTCATGAGTCAAAAATAAATGTCGCCTAATCATGATGCAAAAGGTACTAAAACCAAATAAACTTTAATATTCTTTTCTAATTCTATCTTACCCAATTAACCTTGGTTCTCTGACGTGGAAAGACAACATATTAGTGTATACTAGCAAGATTACAACAAAGCACCTTGTCAACTCTAAGAGTATAGTAGAAGTAAGAATTCTAAGCTTTAAATTTTTAAGCTATAACAAGTTTTTTTTATATTATAAGAGATATATATTATATAGTTATATAAAATTTTTTCGCGATCTTTATGTAAAAAAATTTTAAAAATTATCTGTGCATTACAAAAGCACTATTTTTTATTTAAACTATCTTTACACTACTTATTACTTGTTGGGACAAACCCACCACCAACCACATTACAATGTAAAAGTGTGTGATAAGTTAAGGGTCAATACATTCTATTTAGCCTAACACCGTCTGTTCGCCAATTTCCTACTACCTTTTCCTCTTTAACTAGTGAGTCCCATAGTAAAAAAATAAACCAGCATGCACTAAATGATGAAATAAATCTTCCTATCGTGGAAATACTAGAAAGCCAAGCAAAAGAATGATCATAAACACAAACACGTCGTGGTAAACCACATAAACCAAAATAATGCATGGGTGCAAAACATAAGTTAAACCCTATTGCTGAAACAATACAATGAGCGCGTAATAAAGAATCATTTAAGCTATAGCCTGTTATAACAGGTCACCACCAAATTATTGAAATAACAACACTGCTATACGAGCCTAACGAAAGTACATAGTGAAAGTGTGCTATTACGAATCACCTGTCATGTAGTAACATGTCCACTCTAGCACATGAAAGTATTAATCCCGTGATACCGCCTAAAGTAAATAAAATAATAAAGGAAACAACTCACCAAACTACAGGATCATTGCGTGCATAACTTCCTTTACTCAACATACTAACTCAAGCTATAACCTTAACTCCTGTTGGTATGCCTATCAAGGCGGTTATAGCTCTAAAAAAAGTTTTACTCTTTAAATCCATCCCCACTGTAAACATGTGATGCGCCCAAACAATAAAACCTAGTAACACTATAGAAAACCTAGCAAAAACCATCCCTCTATAGCCTAACACCCCTTGACTGTTACTCACCTCATTTCTTATATGACCTATAATACCAAAAGCTGGTAAAATAAGAACATACACTTCGGGGTGACCAAAAAACCAAAACATGTGTTGAAACATTATAGGGTCTCCCCCCCCCGTTGGATCAAAATAAGCTGTACCAAATTTACGATCAAACAACAACATAGTTATTGCCCCCGCTAGAACAGGTATACTAAAAAATAAAAGAACAGAAGTAAAATAGTAAGCTCAAACCAAAATAGGTACTCGAGATAATCAATCAAATTTAAAGCCCCCGCCTCTCAAATTAATTGTGTAAAAATAATAATGACAGGTTACAATAAAATTTAAAGCCCCTAACATTCTGGAAAGCCCTGCCAAGTGTAAAGAAATTAACAAATAATCTGCCCCTTTATTACTAAAATACTTGGAAGACAAAGGTGGGTAAAAAGTTCAACCTAGTCCTGCCCCTATATACATTCTTATTAGTAAGCTGACTACAGAAGGTATTAATATTCAAAGACTGAATACTTTAATACGGGGTAACTTCATATCATCTAATCGCGTTAACATCGGTATAAGAAAATTCCCAAAACCTCCTATTAAAACAGGCATTAGAAAAAAAATCATAACTATACCATGTCCTGTTATTGCAAAGTTATATACCTCCGTTGGCACCACTTTGTGGTAAGGATCCATCATGTTTAAACGAATAATCATGCTTAGGCCTAATCCAACAAAACCAGATCAAACACCCATACATAAATAAACCAAGCCTATCTTCTTATGTCTCAGTGTAAAAAAAATTGATAAATTGCTAATCATTTTAAACTAACACAGACTATAACAAATATCGTTACATTTTGTTTTGAAAACAAATAGTCTATTTAACTTAATAGCCTACTTATACATAATTACAGGGGGTAGGGGTATTCAAACCCCAAACCATTATTAGCAGTAACAGACAATTACCCCCAATAAAGAAACTATGTATAACGAATCAACCCCCAGTAAATCTCATAAAAAAATCCTAATAAAACCACCAACAAAAAAAAAAGAAAATAACTATACCTCCCATAGTGTGGTGACTCTAGGCCACTATTTAGAAATAATACTACCTCTACATCAAGTAGTACAAAAAAAACTAATAATAATAAAAAAGAAGAACTAAATTTACTTTTTACTTTGTGCCTAGCTGTAAAACCACACTCAAAGCTGCTTACAAAAAAATTAAAACTATTTTTTATATGACTTTTTTTACTAAATAACTTTTCAATTACCAATGGAAGTTAAAACTTCAAAAATTATTATATCAGAATAACCTGCTAATTGCAGCCCTATTGGCTTAAGAGACCCTAAAATGGGACCTTTTATCCCCAAAACAAATATTCTAGACCTAAACTACCTCTTAACGCTTATAGTGCTTAAGCACATTTCAAGGTTAACAGCCTTGTGATTTTTATTAATCTATATTAGCATAGTAGCCTTATCAATGATAAAAAAAAAAAAAGAACATATAACCCCTTTCAAACTAAGGAAACAAAGTAATCATATCGTATTCGTGGAAAACATGCACGCACAAAAATTAGTATAAAACTATGCACAAACATAACTAATATGTTTAGCCCACTTCCTCAAAAAAAATATCTTAGTAACCAACAAAAAAAAACCATAATAGCATACTCGCAAGCAAATAATATTGCAAAACTTGCTCCATAGTAGTCTGTTTTAAAGCCTCTAACAAGGTCCCTTTCCGATTCTGAAAAATCAAAGGGACTACGATTGCACTCACACATAGCCCCAATTATACTTAATAGGTATAATACCAATATGCCCAGTATCCTTAAACTATATCCTTTTTTAAGTCTATAGAATCTGTAGCTACCTACTATAAGGCCTAGAGCCAAAACCACACACATTAGCACCCCCTCAAATCTAATACCTCTAAACCCTGCACGCATAGTACCATATAATGAGTACTTCCTTGTGCTACCTCATCCACAGAGTAAGAAACCATACCCTCTTAGGCTAGAAAAAACAATAAACCAACATATGCCAAAGCTGCATAAGCCAGTTGTCATAAAACTCTTAATGAACAACCTCAAAAAAAAAATTGCAGAAAGAAAAAAATATAATACCCCCAGCCAGTAAAAAATGTAACGATACTTAGTAACACCCTTGGCACCAAATGTTCTTTTAATCTTTCCTAATAACTTTATAAAATCCGCAAGACTTTGTAACAAACCTAAGAACCTTACCTTTTGGGGGCCAAGACGTGACTGACATACCCCCAAAAGCTTACGTTCAATTAATACAAAAAAAAAAACGAAGAGAAAAAAAAATATCACTACTAGAATAAATATTACACCACTAAAAATCTCTATAATATATTTTATCACCCCACTAAAGTTAAACATTTATACTAAATGGTTAATAAGGACCTTCCCTACCTCGACAAGCTAGTATTTTAAAATAAACTAATTTAGTATAACAATAACTAGTAAACTAGCATCTTTGGTTTGCAACACCAATGTTAAAATTAACTATACTGTTAAAGGCAGAAGTCCTAATGACTTCTAGTGTGTGTAAAACACTTATTTTTTATAAACTACCCTGCCTACAACCTTAATCGTCTTATGTGTTCCTCTCTTTTTAGATTTAATCTCCTTTTAATAAAGTAAATATTTACTAGTCAGGCTTGTTCTACTACCTGATAAAAGGTCCAAATAAAAAATAAGTAAAAATTAGTTTCTAGTCTCATAAAAAAATACACTCTTGATAACTTATATATTATACCAACCCTAATAGGAAATCTCAAAAGCACCAAAACCCATCAAACGCTGGTGTCTATACCTGCTTTACCTCTTAAATACCCTTCTCTTTTTTTTTTATATATTGCAGCGATAAAGCTAATAAAATAAGCCCAACCCAGTAGTAGAAAAATGGTCAGCATTTTAAAGTTTAATACTTTTATAAAAATTAACAATAAAGCAGAAGATAAAATTCTTTTACCCCCTATAAATCTTATCCAACTTCTGCCAAGCCTAATAAGGTATCAAATACAAAAAAACACCCTAAAAGAAATCATTATTGACAAAACACTAATGTCTCTTTTTTGTAGTATTACCAAGGCTATTACTAGTATAGGTATCTTAAATAAAGTTTTTAAATAGATTAATACCTCCCAACTAACGCCTGAATAAACAGAATAAACCCACCAACAAAATGGAAATACTCCTAACTTTAAACTCAAACCAATAAAAAAAAATATATAACACTCTAGCAACCAACCTATTAAAATAATAATACCAGCCACGCTTGAAATAGTAAAAAACCTAACCAAAGATTTATACCCTTTATAGAGCGAAAATTTCCTTTTATAGTAAGCTAGCCCTAATGTGATAAGTGTCACAAGCTCCAAGTAAAAAATAATCAAAATAACTTTTTTTGATGCTAACGACGCAACAGACAACCCTATAGCAGTAAATCAAACTATATATTTTTTCACTGTCTCCTCCCTTATTTAACTACTTAAAAAACTTTATATGTGTAATGTGATACATGTCCCTAATCAAGGAAAGTAACATTACATGTGACACATACGTTAGTAAAAACCTCATAAATATTTCATAAAAAAAATAAAAAGTAGAAAACATGTAAATTATTAGCAGCTTTGGCCCCAAACTAAAACTTATAAGCTTCTCTACAAACTGCCTACCAACTGTCAAAGAAACTATATACGCGAATGTTAATTTGACTAGTAACCGTAATATTAAGGTTATAGGGCGAAGCATTTGACTACAACACTCCCCTATAAAAATAAACGGAGTAATAGCTATTGAAAAAGCTAATGACGGTAACTCCTTAGGCACTGAAATTATTAATATCTTAACAAAATTAGCTAAATTATATATGGCAATACCCAGTGGGCGAACTCCCATCAAAAAGGGAATTATTACATATATTACTTTAAAAGTTCACCAGTATGGTACCTGAGAAACCACTAAAATAAGTGCACAACAAACAGTAAAATAAGAGTAATGAAATCTTTGAACTCTCATATACTTTTTTAAAACAACTTTAATCCGTGACATATCTCCTCCTATTATTTAAATATCTCTAGCTCTTCAAACTAACACTTTAAAATTTTAAGCTAAAGAAGATAGTAACAGTCAACTAAACACCTCTATTACCAAAAAATAAAATGCAAATACACTATATTACTTAAACTAATCTTATAAATAAGCCAACTAGCAATAAAAATAAAAACCTTGTATAGTATTTAAACCCAATTTTTATGCCTATCCTTTTACCACGACGTGTCAACCTGAGCCCCAATATACTAAAGGGGATAACTCTTCTAAAAAACAAATAAACTAGTAATACTACATACCACAGGTAACTATCGTATAAGGCCCCTACTAACCAAACCTCTATAAAAAATTTAACAAAGGGGGGAAAAGAAGCACAAAAACAAAGTCCAATTACTAATAACCAAGAAATTTTAAATCTTCACCTACTTGTTAAACTTACTGTGTTAACCGCACGTCTACCTCCTAACACCCCTATAAACATTATCAATAAAAAAAAATAGCTTGCCGCTACACCATGCCCTAATCCAAATAACAAACTAGTCTCTGTTTTCTGCATAAACAACACATACAAACAAACCACACCTACACCAATATGCGATAAACTCAACATCGCTAACCACCGCTTAAAGTCTACTTCCTCTAAACAACTTATAAAAATTATAATTGTTCTGACAAGCACTATTAAGAGATAATCCCCTCTGAAGTATTTTATCTCTAATGTTGTAACACCAAATCGTATAACACCGGCTAGACCTAACTTCATTATATAACCTCTTAAACAAACAGAAGTAATTGTACTAGCCTCAGCATGCACTATAGGCAGTCATACATGAAATGGCACTAATGGAATCTTAGTTACAAACAATAGAATCAATAAAATCAAGCAAAATTTTTTAGTGTCACTTCAATAAATATAATAATATGTTCTCTCTCTTTCCCCGCAGTATACTAGCACCATAAGCATGGGTAAGCCACAAAACAACATATAACAAGAAAAGTACCAGCCTGCTATATAGCGATCAGAGTATGGAGAATCCATATAAACAAGAAATAATATACTAATTATGGATAACTCATAAAAAACCCAAAAAGATATACAATGTCACCTGCAAAAACATCCTATTGCGCATAAACAACTCAACACTAGTAGTATCAAATTATTAATATTGATATGCCTAAAACCAATCAACACAATAAAAGCTATAATTATTACTAGTAGGCACATATAGTAAGACAATTTATCAACAAAAAAATAATCTTTAAAAATTATTGTTTTACCTCTTATCAACTGTCTCCTCACACTATTACCAATTAACATAATAGTGGATCTTATAACCACTAACACACTTACAGTAAAAACATATCATCTAGCCTTTTTACTTTTCATAAGCAACATGCTAAAGCCAAACCTACCCTAACCTCCAAGGTCATGATTACTAGGATGACTAAAAAAACACTATATCCTACACCCCTGCTATGACTTAAAAAAAAAGCAAGCAAAGCTATAATTTTCATATTTTCAAGAACCATTAACACACTTAAAAATTTACCCAAAATAAACAAAAATGAAACCACTACCAAAAAAAAAAATACTAACACTACTCTATTCATTTTTTAAATGAGGTATACTTACATAATCACTACACTTTAGAATTAGAAGGGAAACACCAAACAAGCAAGAGGTCACCAGCCTAAGGGACTCACACAAAACTGTTGGCTCTCTTGCCCCTAAAAAGGATAGAAATAAAAAGCTATATCTCATAAACCAAAATGCCGTACGTCGTACTACTCTCTCAAATCCTCTGTGTCAGCCTGGAACCGGGACTCAAACCAATAAAAGCAATAAAACAACAGCCAACAACCCACCCATCTTATTTTCTATTGAACGAAGTAACGCATAAAATGGCAAAAAATACCATTCTGGCTTTATATTTGTGGGCGTAGAAAGTGGGTTGGGTGCAATAAAATTTTCTTTTAGGCTAGTTAGCCAAGGGCTATAACAAGCCACTATTACAGTTAATAGCAATACAACTAAAAAAACAAGTATATCCTTATAGCCATATCCCTTTTGGAAAAAGACCGTATCACTATAACTATCTCCTCTTTTAAAAGATTTACTAGACCCAACCTTATGTAGTTTAATAAGGTGTAAAGCTATAAACCCTAAAATAACAAACCCAAAACAAACATGAACGCAAAAAACACGACTTACAATACCATCCCCAAAATCATAAGACCCTAGCAAAAATCTATGTAAGTGTGTGCCTACTAGGGGAAGAGACAAAAAAATTGTGCTTATCACTACACCAGCTCAATAAGACATTTGATGTCAAGGTAATAAATAACCAAGAAATGCCTCCATTAGAATTACCACATAAAGTACCATACCAACCCTCCAAAGAAGGGGTTTCTTACTATAACTACAATAATAAAGACCTCGCCCTATATGGGCCAATAGACAAACAAAAACTAATCTTGCCCCTCATAAATGAATAAACCGAATCATATCTGAAACTAATCCATCCATTAAAGGCCCAGGTTCTCCTACCCCTACCCTCACGTGGTATAAATGCTTCTTAGCCAATTTAACATACTCCATAGCACAAAAAATACCACTAACTAGCTGAATCATCATAACAACCAACAGTAGCGATCCTCTGCACCATAAAAATTTAAGTTTTGCTTTTGTAGGTCAATCCAATCGGGGCACTGGCCCAGATGAACTATAACGAACTACTTGACTCATTATACTATTATTAGAATTATTCATTAATTTTTAGTTATGCTTAATGCACACCTTATACACGAAAAATATATATACTCTAATGGTTATACTAAACTAAATTAAAACAAAACTAATAATAGGGCAACGCAACTTACGCCTATTAAAAAAAATTTTTTTTTTATACGGCCTATTAAACTCCTTATGGAAATACTGTCCCAACGATACAAAGAAACATTGGCAACCAATGTAATAAAGTAATATAACTGCACTAACCTCCTAACTAATAAATCAAGCAAACCAACACTATAAAAGTAACCATTACCTCTAAGTGCACCCATTCGACTTATAAATCTATAATAGCCAAAACATCCTCCCATAACAACCATAGCTATTATCAAAAATCTCCCTAATAAGCCTCCAGTAAAATTTTCCCTTTCTCTGTTCGCCAAAACATTATTTAATAAAAGCCCGGTAGGAAGTACTAACAAATTTATAAAAAACAACCCCTCATAATTTGTTCGACTCCCACTCTTCAAACCTAAGCACATTAAAAATAAACGCACCCTATATGCTTTAGTTCCTGCCAAACACACATAGGATAATAAAAATAACACTATATTGCCGGCTTTAGCTGTTATAGCTGAAAAAAAATAATGCTTAGTGAAATAAATACCTATAAAAGGTGTACCAGCTAAAAATAGTAAAGAAACCACCAACCCAGAAATAAATCACGCCCTACTAATAGGATAGAACCCCTTATATTTTTGGCCCCTCTCTTTTCTTCCCATAATATCCCCCATTAGCGTAAAAAAAATACACTTACCAACACCGTGCCTCAACAACTGTAGTAACCCTAGGGTAGTCTCCCCAGCGCATATAAATAGTATACACCACCTAATGTTATTACTAGTTGAAAGGGCCACTATCTTCTTAGTGTCCATTATACATAGTCCACACAAAAAGGTTATAATAATAGTTATTATGCAACAAACAGAACTTACATATTTAAATAAATCCCTATAAAAATAATAATAATACTCACTTAGAAATCAAACTCCTGCTGCAACTAAAGTAGAAGAGTGCACAAGAGCACTTACGGGGGTAGGGGCACGCATTGCCTCTAGTAACCACCTTACCATTGGAAAAAAGGCACTCTTACTGCCTACAACAAAAAAAAATATTAATAGTATTCTTACCTTTCCCAGATCCTCCACACCACAATAAAATATAAAGTAACCGGTTAACAAAAACAAAAATACATCTCCCACACGAGAAGTGATAAAAGTTACAAGAGCAGCTCGCAATCCCACATCTTTCTGATAGTATAATATTAGTAAAAACCTAACCACGCCTAAATACTCTCAAAATATCAACCTTGTGATTAAATTTGCTGTAAAAGTTAAAACTACCATAGTTATAAGAAAAGCAAGCATATTAAAATATAGTCAACGTGCCCCATAGCCTGTGGAACCTAAATAATGCAACCTATACCTAAGTCTAAGGGTGCCACATATTGTCAACATAAGTAAGAATACTAACACTTTATTTTTTAAAGTGTAGCTTAAGCACCTAAAAAGATCCCTATACATTATATTTGTAACAAACAGCTCTCCCACTACATTAAGTAAGGGCGCTACACAGATAAAAAAACAAAAAAAATAATATAAAATTAAAGCTACGCCTACTCATAACCTCATAGAGTGCAAGGTAGTAATAACTACATAACCGGCGCTTAAAACCAACCCATTTATCTGGCACAAACACCATCAACAGGCAATAAACCAACTTTACAGCCGAAATGTAATCCTAACTAATTAGTTTGCTGACCAAGTAACTGTCGTAACCCATCTACGATCAAAATGAGTTCAAATCATTTTTGGTTCTAACCTCAATTACTAACCATTACAGTGTAGTGTGTTCCCAACTAGGTAATCCCTATATTTGAAGCTACAATCCAAAGCATTTAACTTTATGCTAAGCTGGTATCTCAGCGGATTATAAAACCATAACATAATCCTAAATCATGCCCATTTATCTGGCACACTAAGTCTTTACCGTAAAAACCCTCTCTTACTGCAAGAAATCAATGTTATTAAGTAAAACATAAATAATAATATAAAGGTAAGTAAGAGAAATACACCCAACCCACTAACTTTCACTAAATACTCTGACCCAAAACCAACACTTCTTACACTTATCTCTTTTTGCTCTCAAACCCCCCACAATAAAAGGCCTAGTAAGGCTAAAAATCTAATAGTTATTTTTTTTTTCGTTATCTGGTCTTTTTGTATGTGTGAGGATATAAACAATATTATAATATAAACGCCACCGAGGTAAACCATTCTTATAAGAAGCGGGTATCACCTCGTACCACAGTATATATATATAACCAATCTCCTAATAGAGGCTTTAACCATTAATAGGATTCTACACATTATGGGGTTAAATATAAAAGAAAAATACATAAGATTTAAAAAATAACAAAATAATAATAAGCTAAGCATAATAATAAATATTTAAAAGCACTAAACTTTATAAGAAATATATATATATATAGTTATACAACTCTTTTTTAACGAACATACCACATTTAGTTTATAAAATTTTTATATCATATTTAAAATTACACCTAAAACAAACTAATCGAAACTAATAGCGACATCAACGACAAAAAAAAATCTTCTTTTTGTCTTTAAAAAAAATAGAATTATATGGCGCATCAGCTTCTTTTAAAAAACTTTCTTAAAGAGGACTATCTTTCACATATTTCAAAACT